TACTTCAATTTTTACCTCCTAGTAGTATAATGTATAAAACTACGTCAAATCCTTCCTGAAGCATAACTTACCTGGAACATACCAGTGGAAGGTGAGTCATTAATTAAAACCTCATGAATCTATTTTTGTTCGTTTATTCCTATTCTAATCCCTTCACGTATTAACTAATGTGTGAAGAGTGATATTAGAAAACCTGTTTTTTTTTATAAATATGTATGGAAGTAGTTTCTTATAGAATTCCTATCTCGGAAAGATTACCATATATATAACAAAATTTCTCCGCCTATTCTTTCTAACCGAGCCTCTCGGTCTGTCATTATACCTCGAGAAGTCGAAAGAATTACAATCCCCATCCCTCCTAAAATTTTAGGAATTCGTTGATAATTCGAATAGATTCGTAGACCGGGTTTACTGATTCGTTTTAAATTCAAAATGTTTTTATATGATCCTTTCCTATTTCTTCTATGCCGTAGAGTTAAAACTAAAAAAGATTTGTCGCTTTCCCGATGTTTTCTCACGTTTTCAATAAAGCCTTCTCGTAAAAGTATTTGAACAATTTTTTCGGTGATGTTAGTAAATGGTATTCGAATTGTTCTTTTTCTATTCATGTCAGCATTTCGTATAGAGGTTATTATGTCAGCAACGGTGTCCTTACCCATGCTAAAATGATTGTTGTTCGTGACTTTTGTTTTGATATATCAACATGCTCTTTTTTTCTTTTTTTTTTTTTTCTATTTCGAAATCGAATTTCTATTTCTAAAAATCAAAAAGGTATATGCGTGAGACATAATTAATCTATTTCATTCAAATACAATAAATATATCATGGTCTCGTTTTGTTTTATAATACCTCGGGTGCTAATGAAACAATTTTAGTGAAATTGAACTGTCTCAATTCTCGGGCGATCGCACCAAAAATTCGAGTTCCTTTTGGATTTCCTTTTTGATCAATCACAACCGCAGCATTATCATCATATCGTATTATCATACCGTTCTTGCGTTTGAGTTCTTTACAAGTACGTACAATTACAGCTCTGATCACTTCTGATCTTTCTAAAGATGTATTTGGTACTGCTTCCTTGATTACAGCAACAATAACGTCACCAATATAAGCATAGCGTCGATTACTAGCCCCTATGATTCGAATACACATCAATTTTCGGGCCCCGCTGTTATCGGCTACATTCAAATGGGTTTGAGGTTGAATCATATTATTTTTTTTATCTGTTCTTTCAGTGCAAAGCAAAGGACGAAGTAAAAAAAAAGAAATATTGTTTGTTCAAAACAAAAAAACCTACAATTGCAATTGTTTTTTTTTCATCCCAATTTTTCACAAAATTCCTTTGGTTTTCATTCTTATTCCGAAATAATGAATTGAGTTCGTATAGGCATTTTGGATGCTGCTATTGAAATAGCCCTTCTGGCTATATTTTCTGTGACCCCTCCTATTTCATAAAGTATTCGACCCGGTTTAACGACAGCTACCCAATATTCGGGGGATCCTTTTCCCGAACCCATACGGGTTTCTGTAGGTCTTACTGTAACCGGTTTGTCTGGAAATATGCGTACCCATATTTTTCCACCACGGCGGGCATTTCGTGACATTGCCCTCCGCCCCGCTTCTATTTGTCTAGATGTGATCCAAGCGGGTTCAAGTGCCTGAAGAGCATATCTACCGAAACAAATACGATTACCTCGATAGGATATTCCTTTCATTCTTCCTCTATGTTGTTTACGGAATCTGGTTCTTTTAGGGTTATAGTTGATGGTTGTTTCTCAATTCCATCTCTACTACAGAACCGTACATGAGATTTTCACCTCATACGGCTCCTCGCGAAGGAAAGATTCAAAAAGAATATACATATATTTAATGAATAAAATAATATACTGAATCGTCGGATTTTTTGAGATTTCATCTAATCCATTGGTCTATTGGAAATTTGTATATCTTGGTTTGCTATCTAACTAAACAAACATATATTCTATTTCTATTATAGTTATAGGCAATTCTTGCTATCCATATAGAAATAGAATACATGTTGTTTTTCGATAAGGTTAGAACGAATCTTTATTTTGTTTTTCCTTTTATTATCATATCGGATTGGTCCAAATTTAGAAATCCAAAAAAATTTTCGCGGGCGAAAATTGACTCTTTCATTATCTAGTAGGGTTAGCCCGTGACTCGACTCCTCAGAGCATGACTCCTCATAATAAATGGATTGGTCCTTGGTTCGTTCCGCCATCCCATCAAATGAATCATTAAGATTCTCTTAAAGACGAATCTTATGTATTCACAGGTTCCGTCGTTCCCATCGCTTCTCGATTAATGCTTAGGTCTGAATTCTACAATGGAGCTTCTAATGAATTTTAGATTTTTTCTTGAGCCAACCTTCTCAGTTTTTATTGACTCGGGGCTCTTGATTTGTTTGTTCTATGAATATATTCATCTAATTATGGATTAATTAGTATTGATGCTTTATTACATTATTTTTTTTATAAGA